ATTGGAAGAATTGAACCAATCAAAAAAATTATGCTTCTCGACTCCATAATCCAATTCTTTTTATTAAGATTCTGATTGCCTTTTGGATAGAAATCGTGAGAATGTATATTCTTTCCTCAAATGTCCTATTGAGGGGTAAAGGATTAAATCTTTTTAAGAAATAAAGTTTTTGATCGGAATATGAAATATGAAAAAAATGGAAAGACCCCTTAACTATTTAAGTTGTTAATAGAACGAATCACACTTTTACCACTAAACTATACCCGCTACATATTCATTATTGGATATGAATGCACCATTTGTCCAACAAATGTAATCAGACGCAGTCAAGATAGCATCAGAATCATGAGAATTCCAGCATTAACATGTATTTTGTTCCGCCGCGGCGCGGGATTGAAAACTTGAAAAAGAATAGGTGAATAGCAAAAAGTTTAGTCAAATTTAAATAGTGTATTAAAGTTATAAGTATTTTTTTTTGAAACCTCCCTTCACTTGAACTTCTGAATTCGGGTAAATCGGGCCTCAAACTTTCAAGCTTGTCCTTTGCTTTGAACAAGTAAATGATTTATAGTCTCAATTTAGAAATATGTGTTTTCTATTTGATATTATTTCTCTTATAAGATATATTTCTTTTCAAAAGATATCTAATATTGAATATTTCAATATAGAATATATCATATTAATCATATTAATATAGAATTCTAGAATATATAGAATATTCTATATTAATCTAGATATAGATAATTTATTAAAGAATTTATAATAATTAGGAATGGCAATGAGAATTATTCTTCTTGTTTCTCTTGTTTCAATAACAATTTTTATTCGTTGGAACAAAAGAAGTACTGGCCCGGCCAGTACTTATACTTAACCAGGCCGGGGAAATGAACCTTTTGTACAAAATAAAATAAGTAAGGTATTCTTTCTTTTCTATTGGAGAAATCTGTTTCGAATCATTGAAGGAAAAGAAAGATTGTTCTCAATCTTGACTTCACGTGTTAAATCACATGATAAATTTCCAATTTGGAATGGGGAGAGATGGCTGAGTGGACTAAAGCGTCGGATTGCTAATCCGTTGTACAAATTATTCGTACCGAGGGTTCGAATCCCTCTCTCTCCGACCCCCCTGATCACTTGAGATTTTAGAATTGGAATATATTTCGATTCTTTTCTTTTATGAATCTTTTATCTTTATCTAGCATCTATTCCATTTATTTATACATTTACCTATGAAGAAATCAAGGAAAAAGTAAAAACGAATCTCATCTCTTTTTTTATTCTTCACGCCCAGGATTACGCCCCGGATCATTAGATAAGAATCCGAAGATGAAGAGAGAAACAAAGAATATTACTACTGTGTAAACGAATAGTTTAAGAGTAAGCATTACAAATCTCCAAGATAAGATCTTTTTTTTTGAAGGAAATAGATCACCTATTTTACAACACACACTATACACTATTTTGATATGACGCTTTAAAGATGAAAAAAAAAAGGAAGTTTTTTTTTTTTTTTTTTGAAATTTCTTTTCACGAATTTCTTTCTAATGTAATAAGATTCGTATTTTTTCGTTACCAAAGATTTCTTGCCATATCCATATCTATACATAGGTATTGTATGGGATCTTATAAAGGAAAGGTCAGAACAAAAGAAGAAATAAGCTGATTAAAGATAAAGATCATCGCCCCCTTCCCTTATTAAAATTCAATTTCAATAGAAAATCTAAAATACCAGAATTTCGCTTTTTGAATCGAGGGTTCCTAATGTCCAGACTTATCTGAATCTTCTTTCTGATCTTATTGATTTTAAGAATAAAAATCTCATCTTTTTTTTATCGAAGAAATTATGAATTGAATAGAGATTCCATTTTTATCGAAAACTTACAGCAGCTTGCCAAACAAAGGCTAAGAGAAAAAAGAATAAAGGGATAACCGGCATAACGTCTACGATTGGATTGAAAAAGGCATAAGCCTCGGGCAATTTGGCGAAGAAAAAACTACTCGAATAAAGGGTAGAATTAAGACAGATACAGATTAAACTAAAGATATTAAACATAACAAATATTCTTTTCTTGTTCTTAAAGATTCAAATTAAATTGAAATGATAATAAATTATCAGATTGGATTGAATTGTTTTTCTGAGGGAAAATTTAAAATAAAAAGGCAGATAAAAGAAAGAAATTCTTCTTTTTCTTTGACTTCTCCCCAATCAAGAATCCTTCCTTACATTCTACAATCAAATAAGAATACAAGGAATTCTATTTTCATACAATATCTTAATTGAATTCTAAGTAATGATCAATGAATCTTTTTGATTCTATATCTATTGTGTTGAATCCTAGCGACAAAATGTCCTATATTTCTTTTGGTTGGTTATTGACGAATAACCAATATTTAGCTTAGTTTTTCTTAGACCAAATCAAAATGGGGCGTGGCCAAGCGGTAAGGCAACGGGTTTTGGTCCCGTTACTCGGAGGTTCGAATCCTTCCGTCCCAGATCTTTTGCATCAGAAACGAAAGATTCTTCTCTATTGAAATTTCATTAAACAATCTTCTGTTTAATGTTGGATACAATGTTATCCAATCTTAATTCTAAGAATGATTCTTAGAATCATATCTCTTTTTTTTACTTTTTTACTAAAGTATTTTATTCTGAAATATTCGTGATTACTTTCGTTAACGATTATTTGTTTTATATGATGGAGATGGATGCGAAAAGATCAGAATCCGAGGATTCTGATCTTCTCTTTGATCTTACCTTACACGAAACTTTTCCACTCCATAATAATGAAAACAAAGAAACTTTATTCTCAAACTATCTCTCTGTTTTAAATTAAATGAAAATCAGATTCAATCGGAGATGGTAAATAATAAGTCAATCATAATATTAGAATCAGAAAATCATATTTCATAAATAAGAAATGAGAAAATATTCATAATTCATATTTCATTAATTCATATTTCATATTAGAATATATGAATTTCGAATCTCATTCAAATTCTTTTATTTAATATATTTCATATTAGAAATCTTGAATATTAGAGATTCTAAATAGATTTTAATTTCTAATACAGAAATACATAATTCTTACATAAGAATATATATTGTATATTTTTCTTTTTAATATTATTTAATAGAATCTTATTATTTAAGATTATCTTATTATTCTAGAATTGAATATTTATGAATATTTCAATGAAATATTTAGTTTACTATATTATTTAGTTAGTATAGTATTTAGTTAAAGTGGATAAAAACTTTTATCCATTCATGGGGATTTCTTTTTCATTTGAATGAAAGTAAAGTCAAAGGCTTTTTTTGAGGTTTCTAATTTCTTTTTTTTTTTTTTGAAAAGAAAAAGAGGGATCTTTTATGATGGACAATCCCGAAAGATCTGTTGAAGATGTAAATAAGTTTGCTTAAAACTGATTTGTTTTTTTCATGTGATATTATTCATATGAGAAAATATGGGGTAAATTTCAGTGAAATCCTTTCCGGATAAACACTTATCTATTCATAGATAGATAAGTGTAGATTATTATGTATCGGTTCAGCCAATGACTATTCATGATTCCATATTGAATCAATTGCATACGGTTCCAAATTAAAAGAAAATTAGAGGGATGTTATGGTAAAACTTCGTTTGAAACGATGTGGTAGAAAGCAACGTGCGACTTGAAGGACATGATTGGCTGTGGATTCTGGCATCCACCATTTTCTATACGAATGAAGATGCTCTTGTCTCGACATAGTTTGTTCTGCTAGGAACCTAATTGAATTTGTCTTGGGTTGCTAAATAAAGATACTAATGGTATATAAAGGTATAGCATATGATGAAGCTCGAGCAAAAATGATTGATTCATTTATCGGGGGAATAATCTAGGGTTAGTGACAATCAATAAGTTAGACCAACTTTGTAAATATATCATCAATATCTAAATATAGATAAATGGAGAGGTTCAAATTTGAACAAGTTTTAAATGAAAAAATAAGATTTGTCGAAATCTTCAAACTGTTTCGATCAAGAGTGTATCACAAAGGAATCAATCTTTCGTATGATTTTTTCCTTTTCCATAGAAAGAACAAGAAACAAAGGGTATGTTGCTGCCTTTTTGAAAAGGAGTAAGGATCACCGAAGTAATGTCTAAACCCAATGATTTGACAAAGCGCAAAGCAAAGACAACAAATTCCGGAACAAGGAAACACTATTTTCACTTGTCTCAACAATTGGATCAGAATGAGTAAAAAAAAGAGATCTGAAAGGAGACAAAAAAAGAGGTTAGAGACAGCTCAAGAAATCCTAAAGATTTCCTTTCGAACTCTTTCAAAACTACCCAACTTGAGTTAGGAGTACAAATGAAATTTCTTTTTTCTGTAAAGAAGGAAAAAAGGCTCAAATTACAGTCTAATTCTTTATGGATCCATTTCTCTTTCTATTTCTATCTATATAGATAGAAATAGAAATTCTAGAAATTAGAATCATTTTTTCTTGAGCCGTATGAGGAGAAAACCTCCTATACGTTTCTAGGGGGGCATCTTTTATCTACATCTATCCCAATGAGCCATCTATCGAATCGTTGCAATTGATGTTCGATCCCGAAGAGAAGGAAGAGATCTTCGAAAGGTGGGTTTTTATGATCCGATAAAGAATCAAACTTATTCAAATGTTCCTGCTATTTTAGATTTCCTTGAAAAAGGTGCTCAACCCACAGGAACTGTTTATGATATTTTAAGGAAGGCAGAATTCTTTAAAGAATTTCGAGTTTCTTTTGATAAAAAAGAAAGAAAGGAAAAACAAGAATCATGAATAAAAAAAGGATAGGGTAACTAGTACCTATCTTTAGTGTAATTCTTTATTCAAAGTTTCTTCTTTTCTTGTTCTATTCATACTTATTTTCTTCTTCTTTTTCTTATTCTTCTTTTTTTTCTTGCTTCTTGTTGTGGAACCCCCCAACAAGGGGGGTAATCTTTCTTCTTGTATTTGTATTGTACCTTTCTTTTTTTGATTAAAGAAAGCCGCTATCTTTTCTATCTCTACCTTTTCCTTATTCCTTATTTTTTTCCGCTCAAAGTTCTTATTTCTTCTTTATGTTGTGCTAATCCAACACAAATTTCTATAGAATTTCTTGAAATTTCTTTCTTTCTAAAAAGTCCATTCATATTGACAATGGCGTCTCAAACAAATATAATTTGATCGTATATAAATAGATCTTTTTATCCCCACTCCCTATTGGCTCTTTCCTTCGCTTTAGTAAAATGGATGGGTTTGCTGGATTTCTTTTTTTTTTTTTTTATTTCGATCTTATCTACACTTCATATTAATCCGGGTTGCTAACTCAACGGTAGAGTACTCGGCTTTTAATTGCGACTATGATCTTTTACACATTTGGATGAAGGAATTCGTCTAGACTATTGGTAGAGTTTATAAGACCGCGACTGATCCTGAAAGGTAATGAATGGAAAAAAGAGCATGTCGTAAAAAGAATAGAAAAATAGAAAAAAGAAGAATCTAATCAAAGAAGATTTCTAGTACTCATAATAGAAATAGAACGAGAATCTTTCTTTTTAGAAAGATTTTTAAGTTCATTAAAGTATTTCGGGTCTAGTGAATAAATGGATAGAGCCTTATGGTTCCAATTCGAGTAAGACAAAAAAGCAACGAGCTTCCTTTCTTAATTTGAATGATTACCCAATTGAATTACTAATTTGACGTTAAAAATAGATTAGTGCCTGATGTGGTAAAAGGTTCTCTTGTGAATTGTGAGTGGACCATTGATTCTTTTTTTTTTATGAATCCTAATTATTCTTTATTATGGATTGGAGACGGATGTGTAGAAGAAATAGTATAGTGATAAAAAAGGAATCTTTTCCAAAGTCAAAAGAGTGATTGGGTTGCGAAAATAAAAGATTTTTACCCCTTTTCCTTCTTTTTCTTATTGTTCTTTTCTATTTTCTTTTATTGTTATTCTAGTTATATTAACAAGGAAAAGAAAAGAACAAAGAAAAGAAAACAAAATTGGATAGAAAGGGAAAGAAAAAAGATCTGTAGATTGGGCTCTCTGTCTCCGGGGTATATATTCTTTATTTGTTCTTACTTTTATAGAATCTTTTACTTCTTAGATTCTCTTTATTTTTTTTACATCACAGTACAGTATAAAATTATATAGTATATATTCTTTAAAGTAAAAGTATAGACAGTGTATAGTCTATATTAATACTAGACTATATTCTTAGAATTATTTCTTAGAATAATAGAATAAGAATCTTCTTATTCTATTATTATTCTAGTTTCTTAGAGTTAGAAGTTATACTATTTTATTCTAAAGAGTATTTTAGTATAAGATAAAAAATATACTACATACAACATACGCATACGCCGTTCTGACCATATTGCACTATGTATCATTTCATAAAACAAGAAGTGCCTCCCTTTTTTGGTTATAGTATAAAATGTGTTTCAATGACAGAATTACAAGGATATTTAGATTGAAAAAAGATAGATTTCGGCAACAAAACTTCCTATATCCGCTACTCCTTCAGGAGTATATTTACTCACTTGCTCATTATCATAGCTTCAATAGTTTGATTTTTTACGAACCTGTGGAAATTATCGGTTATGACAATAAATCTAGTTTAGTACTTGTGAAACGCTTAATTACTCGAATGTATCAACAGAAATCTTTGATTTCTTCGGTGAATGATTCTAACCAAAATGTATTTTGGGGGCACAAGAATTCTTTTTATTCTCATTTTTCTTCTCAAATGGTATCAGAAGGTTTTGGAGTCATTCTGGAAATTCCATTCTCGTCGCGATTAGTATCTTCCCTTGAAGAAAAAAGAATACCAAAATCTCAGAATTTACGATCTATTCATTCAATATTTCCCTTTTTAGAGGATAAATTGTCACATTTAAATTATGTGTCAGATCTACTAATACCCCATCCCATCCATCTGGAAATCTTGGTTCAAATCCTTCAATGCTGGATCAAAGATGTTTCTTCTTTGCATTTCTTGCGATTGTTTTTCCACGAATATCATAATTTGAATAGTCTCATTACTTCAAAGAAATCCATTTACGTCTTTTCAAAAAGAAAGAAAAGATTCTTTTGGTTCCTACATAATTCTTATGTATATGAATGCGAATATCTATTCCTGTTTCTTCGTAAACAGTCTTCTTATTTACGATCAATATCTTCTGGAGTCTTTCTTGAGCGAACACATTTCTATGGAAAAATAGAATATCTTATAGTCGTGTGTTGTAATTCTTTTCAGAGGATACTATGGTTCCTCAAAGATACTTTCATACATTATGTTCGATATCAAGGAAAAGCAATTCTGGCTTCAAAAGGAACTCTTATTCTGATGAAGAAATGGAAATTTCATCTTGTGAATTTTTGGCAATCTTATTTTCACTTTTGGTTTCAACCTTATAGGATCTATATAAAGCAATTACCCGACTATTCCTTCTCTTTTCTGGGATATTTTTCAAGTGTACTAAAAAA